CTAAAATCTTAAGTGACCCCAATACATCTTGCTTGCATATATCATATACTATATAAAAATATTGATATATATCTCCAATTTGAATCGGTCTCAATTGATCCCTTGTTACTTCTCCTACGATAAGTATTAGTTCGAGATAGGGATGACAGGATTTGAACCCGTGACATTTTGTACCCAAAACAAACACGCTACCAAGCTGCGCTACATCCCTTTCAATTGGTTTCCTGTGTCATTGTAAAGAATCTTTGTCTTCTTTTCCACATTTTCTCCGTTGTATATATCTATTATATATTATATAATATTATAATTAATAATATATAAATTCTTATATTCTAATCAGAAAAATTAGAATAATCAAAGACTTATTAAGTTAATAAATAATTCAAATAATTATAAATACGAGATTTGCGAAATCTATTTCATTTTTATGGCATCTTCGGGCAGAAATAGACCCCTTTTTTTTAGAAACCAAAAACGCTATTGAATGAATCGTTGTACATTTCAAATTTGAATTAAGAATTCGGCAGAAAATCCAAGTGGTTATTAAAAAAATAACTATTTTATGATAGTCCTATATAAAATTATGTATTAGAAATTTAAATAAAGAATAAAGGGAGGATTAAAAATGCGAGATCTTAAAACATATCTCTCCGTGGCACCAGTGGTAAGTACTCTATGGTTCGGAGCTTTAGCGGGTCTATTGATCGAAATCAATCGTTTTTTTCCAGATGCATTGATATTCCCCTTTTTTTAATTATAGTTACTGGCGCAGGAAGCGGTGAAGAGGATTAGAAATCTAAAAAAATATCGAGGATTCCTCTTCTTTTTTTTTTTAGAATTAAAATCGAATAGAAATAGAATAAGGTAGAAAAGAGAAAGAATAAAAGAAAAGGTGGATTCGTCCTTCACGAAACTCGAAATCGGGTACAGGCTTCAATGGAATTGAATGAATAATTCAATTCCATTCTTAATATTAATAGAGTAAGACCGGAAATGGAAATAGAATAGTTGGGTTGGGGGGAACAATATCATTTAAGGTACTTAAATGAAAACCAAAATACTGTACTGCGATTCGAAAAATTGTTTGAAATCCTTGTTTTGTTTGTATTACCTCAATCTTCTGGTACTATATTAATTGAAACGAAATTGAATTTAGAATTATCAACGTTTACTTTATTTTCATTCCTTTCTTCGTGGAATACAAAAATGGATAAGATAAGTGAATCCAAAATCAAAAGAAAAGGAGGTTCATGGCCAAGGGTAAAGATATCCGAGTAAGGGTTATTTTGGAATGTACCTGTTGTGCTCAAAAGAGTGTTGATAAGGAATCGACGGGTATTTCCAGATATATTACTCAAAAGAATCGACACAATACGCCCAATCGATTAGAATTAAGAAAATTCTGTTCTTGTTGTTGCAAACATACGATTCATGCAGAGATAAAGAAATAGAAAAAAGGATTGTTTGTGTGTCACCTTGCCAAACAAAGAATATGAAGAATGATACATTTCTAATATCTAATATTTATATGGATGCATTCTCTAATTTATATAAAATCTAATTTAGATTATATATAACATAATAGATAAAATCAATCTCATTGTATAATTATAAATAAAAGAACCCTTTTGGTAAGAAATAGAATTCTCGGGATAGGAATAAACAAATCATGGATAAATCTAAGCGACTCTTTCTTAAACCCAAACGATCTTTTCGTAGGCGTTTGCCCCCGATTGGTTCGGGGGATCGAATTGATTATAAAAACATGAGTTTAATTAGTCGATTTATTAGTGAACAAGGAAAAATATTATCTAGACGGGTCAATAGATTGACCTTAAAACAACAACGATTAATTACGATTGCTATAAAACAAGCTCGTATTTTATCTTCGTTACCTTTTCTTAATAATGAAAAAAAAATTCGTAATAATGAAAAAAGATTTGAAAAAATTGAGTCAACCGCTAGAATTACTACTACCGGTTTAAAAAAAATTTAGAGTTATTGTTCAATTGAATTCAAATTGGAATTGAAACACAAATAAAATGTGGATTGATGTTTTATTCGAAAACTATGACAATCAAATCTTTATTGTTGTCTTGTAAGAAAAACGATAATCGATAACGAAGAATCAATCTTTTTTTTATTGAGACGTGCTTGTTCATTTTGATGACTTTATCATATGAATTCTATTTTATCATACAAATCCCTACTCTACTACCTTCCCGGAGTTCATTCTCCGGGGAATTCTTATTTTATGTTATGATCTCGTTGGCAATCATAAAAAGGCAATTCCCCTTTAAAATACCCATTTGTGCTACTATTTTACGATTAAGAAGCAATTGTCCCTTGTACATATTATACAATAAATTACTATACCTATTGTATTGTTTTTTTTTATTCTTACCAATTATTCCAATTATTGCATTTATTCGATGGATCCACAAACCGCGAAACCCTCTTTTTTTCCTATCTCTATCCCTATTAGCCGAAACCAACGCTTTGATTTTCTGTTGAGTAATAGTTCGAGTAAGTCTTGAATGAGCCCCCCGAAAGCTTGATGTAAATAAACGAATTTTTCTCCTACGTTTCCCAGCTATATATCCTCGTTTAATTCTGGTCATTGAGTAAATGATATTTTGATGAATAACAATTCGATTTTTTTCTTTCAGTTATTCTTTTTTCTCCCCAGTCTATTAATAACAAAAATGGATTCTTCCAATGTATAAAGTAAGAATTTCAATGGCTTTTGCTACTATAACCTTCCTGACCACCTTTTTTTTTAAGCATTTAACCTATCCATATTAAAATGAAAGTGTATTGAATTGAGAAAAAACATAGTAAATAAAATAGATAAAGAAATGGCGGGTTCCATCGTTTCTATGATTACTTTTTAAACGGCGAGATCCTCTCTATACACCGGAGCCACTTCCCGGATTTCATTCATATTATTGTGTTAACTTGTATAGTTCACACTCTTTGGCTCTACCCATGAAATATCCAGTAAAATAGGTCTTTCACAACGAAATCTAGCTATAAAGTAACGGTATTTAAGTATGCATATTAGCTGGGTAGCTGACCCTCGTAGTCCGTTCTTTCAAAAGGAAAAATAAGAGCATAATTTTTCTGCTATTTATTATTAAAAAATAATTTTCTCCCGCTTAAGAGGTAAGCATTTGCTACCAATGGGGAAATTTTTCTCATCTTAAATTGTAAATTGAGGGGATTGGATTTCTACCAACCAAAAAACCATAAATTTGATACACAATAGAAGAGTATATATAGATATCATTTTTTTTATTATCAATACTGGAAAATCTTTTTTCCCTTTTTGTCTTAGTCTATGATCTGAACGAGTCGCACATACACCCTAGTACAGGTTCCTCGGCGCTGAGGACATCCCCGAAGAGCGGGGGATTTCGTGACATTTCGGATTGGCTGTCTTGTGTTTCTAATAAGTTGTTTCATAGTTGGCATGGTGAGTCGTATACATACTGAGTTGGTTTAGATCAATCTTAACCCGGTGTTTCTAAATCAGTTATAAATTAATTAATAGAAATCTTTTTATAAATTTATATTTTATAAATTTATAAATATTATAAGAAATCCGATAAGGTAATAAGAAGATTAAATGAATAATAAAATAGAAAATCGTGCATTTGCGCGGAATCATTGCTGCTAATTCGCAACCGCGACAAGATCAACAATTCCGTGGGCTTGAGCTTCTGCTGCTGACATAAAAGCATCCCTTTCCATGTCTTCGGATACAAGCCATACAGGTTTGCCCGTTCTTTGTACATAAACTCTTGTGATAGTTTCGCGCAGCTTTAGTAGTTCTTCTGCTTCCAGGATAAATTCTCCCGTTTGTGCTTCATAAAAAGAACTAGCGGGTTGATGGATCATTACCCTAATGATATAACAAAATACTGGTTTCCTCTCTGCCGCACGATAAGGCGAAAGAGAGGAAAAAGATAGAATCGAACAACCGTACAGGCATCTTTTGCGGATTGCATACGGCTCTACTATGGAATTGATTTCGACCTTCCATCAAAGAAATAGAACATATACTAGGTCTATCAGACCCGGATCAGCATCAGTAAATGATCCAATAACCATCCTTCCTTTTTTGTTTGAAGTATTTCTAAAATACTATGATGGTTCCGTTGCTTTATTATTTCGTCTGTTCTTCAGCAATCCCAAAGTGTCTTTTTTTTTTTCAAATAGTTAGAGAATATATATTCTTGCATAATATAAATATTGTTTAAAGCTTTCCGGTGTAAAAACCGAAAACTAAACAGTTTGTGACACTGAAATAGGCTTCCGATAGATCATATGAAATGGTAACTACGGGTTTTTTCATACTACTCTTTCGATACAGAATCGAATGGTTTTTGAGAAAAGATTAATATCGAACTCGAAGTGCCATGCTATTATTACTTAATATTTATCTGGCGAAGGCATAGTCTTCTTTTTTTTTAATATAAAGGACTCATTGGCGCCAAGCGTGAGGGAATGCTAGACGTTTGGTAATTTCTCCTCCTGCCAAAAGAAAAGATCCCATTGAAGCAGCTAATCCCATGCATACTGTCTGTACAGGGGGTCGTACAAATTGCATAGTATCATAAATTGCTATTCCGGGTATTACCCATCCGCCCGGAGAATTTATAAACAGATACAAATCTTTGTTATCGTCCTCCATACTGAGATATATCATAAGGCCAATAAGTTGATTCGATACTTCACTATCAACCTCTTGGCCTAAAAAAAGGAGTCTTTCTCTATAAAGTCGGTTGATTAGGATAAGATTATATCCTTTAAGAGCCATACATGCATCTTTTGATGCATACGGTTCACAAAAGATCGCAAAAATAAATCAATGTGTAGATTAGAGTTCAACCCTTTATTTTCATTTTATTATTCTTTTTTTGACTTTTTTCCAGAATGGACTTTTTAGAACTTCTAACGAAGGGAAAGGTCTTTTTCTTACAATTTTTTTTTTCAATAACGAGGACTTTTGACCCTTCTTTTATCCATATATATAGAATGTATTTAACTTTTTGAACTAACTCCTCATTGATGTATTGTTTTCATTGAGATCGAATCTAAATTAAATCACAATGTAATTAGCTTGTTTCTGAATGGGCTTTTTCAATTCTTTTCTTTTAGGTTTCTGTTCTACTCTGAGTAAAGATCTGCCCGCTTTTTATTTGCACATATAGGACAAATACTGCAATACCACATCTTTTTGCTATGAACCCCCAGATTCTGAATTTCTTTTTTCACATATATGACATGCTAGAAGTAGTAATCCTTGGTATATTACCCAATTGGGTTTTTCTAAACAGAGCCTGGATGCTTCATTTTATTGGTCCAGTCAAGCCAACCATAAATAATTCAAGATTGAGAATACTAATTTGGATACCCCCTAAAAAACTAAAAGATCCATCTAATTTGAACTTTATTACACTTCACGCTCCAGATTTTTGACGATTCAATCAATATCTTTCGGGGTGAAAGAGAGGATACCTCAATCGGTGGAGAAAACGGGGAAATCCCATATAACCCATATATATCTAACAAGTCGCACTATATGTCAACCCAAGCTGCCTCTTCCTCTCCAGGACTTCGAAAAGGAACTTTTGGAACACCAATAGGCATAAAATGGAAAACAAAAATGAAGTAATAAATGTAACTTTGATGTGGAAACGTAAAAATGGCTTTATTGTCTAAAAATTGATTTTTTTTTATTTTATCATATTGTATTTATAAATGATAAATAAAAAAAAGGTAGGAGGTTGCTCCTATATGAGTGTTTTTATTCGTGAATGCAAACATATATTTTTTTTATCATTCAAAGAACCTGTTTGTAATAACTATCCTTTATTTTTTTTTTTTTATTCATTTGGTCAACGTCCTCCCACACCACCATTGCGTATTGTTATTTATCGGATATAGAATAAAATGGATCCGCTTCTTTTTGTTCCTACTGAATAGAATTGTTCCATTTTTCCTAAAAACCTAGAACAAATATAAATCCTTTACCAGATATAATCGACTGCAAAGGGGGTTCCATAGTATATTTTTTACTATCTTTTTTCTAGTGCAATAAAGTTACATAGTGTCTATTTTTTGCTGAAAAAAAAAAAGAGGGGTATTCTCATGGGTTTGCCTTGGTATCGTGTTCATACTGTTGTATTAAATGATCCCGGCCGCTTAATTTCTGTCCATATAATGCATACGGCTCTGGTTGCTGGTTGGGCCGGTTCGATGGCTCTATATGAATTAGCAGTTTTTGATCCCTCTGATCCTGTTCTTGACCCAATGTGGAGACAGGGTATGTTTGTTATACCCTTCATGACTCGTTTAGGAATAACCAATTCGTGGGGCGGTTGGAGTATCACAGGAGGTACTACGACGAATCCGGGTATTTGGAGTTATGAAGGTGTGGCTGGAGCACATATTGTGTTTTCGGGCTTGTGCTTTTTGGCGGCTATCTGGCATTGGGTCTATTGGGATCTAGAAATCTTTTCTGATCCACGTACAGGCAAACCCTCTTTGGATTTGCCAAAAATCTTTGGAATTCATTTATTTCTTGCAGGGGTGGCTTGTTTTGGTTTTGGCGCATTTCATGTAACAGGATTGTATGGTCCTGGAATATGGGTGTCCGATCCTTATGGCCTAACCGGAAGGGTTCAATCCGTAAATCCCGCATGGGGCGTAGAAGGTTTTGATCCTTTTGTTCCGGGGGGAATAGCCTCTCATCATATTGCAGCAGGGACATTGGGCATATTGGCGGGCCTTTTCCATCTTAGTGTACGTCCACCCCAACGTCTATACAAAGGATTGCGTATGGGAAATATTGAAACTGTTCTTTCCAGTAGTATCGCTGCTGTATTTTTTGCAGCTTTTGTTGTTGCTGGAACTATGTGGTATGGTTCAGCAACAACTCCGATTGAATTATTTGGCCCCACTCGTTATCAATGGGATCAGGGATACTTCCAACAAGAAATATATCGACGAGTTGGTGCTGGGCTAACCGAAAATCAAAGTTTATCAGAAGCTTGGTCTAAAATTCCCGAAAAATTAGCTTTTTATGATTACATCGGCAATAATCCGGCAAAAGGGGGCTTATTTAGAGCGGGCTCAATGGATAATGGAGATGGAATAGCCGTCGGTTGGTTAGGACATCCTATCTTTAGAGATAAAGAGGGGCGTGAACTTTTTGTAAGGCGTATGCCTACTTTTTTTGAGACATTTCCTGTTGTTTTGATAGACGGAGACGGAATTGTTAGAGCCGATGTTCCTTTTCGAAGAGCAGAATCGAAGTATAGTGTTGAACAAGTAGGTGTAACTGTTGAGTTCTATGGTGGCGAACTCAACGGAGTCAGTTATAGTGATCCCGCTACTGTGAAAAAATATGCTAGACGTGCTCAATTGGGTGAAATTTTTGAATTAGATCGTGCCACTTTGAAATCAGATGGTGTTTTTCGTAGCAGTCCAAGG